GGGGGAGTTATCCGCACCTACGAATGATATAAATACTACTGTTGCTTTAGCTTTGCTTACATCAGTAGCATATTTCTATGCGGGTCTTACCAAAAAAGGATTAGGTTATTTCAGTAAATACATTCAACCAACTCCAATCCTTTTGCCCATTAACGTTTTAGAAGATTTCACAAAACCTTTATCGCTTAGTTTTCGACTTTTTGGAAATATACTAGCGGATGAATTAGTGGTTGTTGTTCTTGTTTCTTTAGTACCTTTAGTAGTTCCTATACCTGTCATGTTCCTTGGATTATTTACAAGCGGTATTCAAGCTCTTATTTTTGCAACTTTAGCCGCGGCTTATATAGGTGAATCCATGGAGGGTCATCATTGACTTTTTTTTGAAATCGTCTTTTTTCTCTTAGTCCAAGGCAATGTATGCGTAGCTCAAGATAGTCGACTGCCGGAGCATAAGTATACATATACAAAGGTATATACGATCTAGAACTAGAAGAATAGCTAAAAAGATTACGACATTAGGGAATTGTAAAAAAAAAAAAAATAAAGGAAAGAGATCTAAAAGATCTTTTTCCTAAAATGTATGTTTGGCCCTTCCCTCCGAGTAAAATCTTTTTTTTTATTTTGTTTGGTATTTTGTTTGGTTGAGGCAATTCAAATATTAGGAGTCATAATCTGAATAATAATTTTTATGGATTTGATTTATGATACCGATGAATAATAAATGAATACAGAAATTAACAAATAATTAACATAATATTAGGAAGGAAATAGAATATAAATAGAAAATCAAGTTGAATTTAGTTTAAATTACATAAACTTAGATCAACTTAGATCAACCAAGTATTGACTGATATTATTGACTGATATTTCTATGCAATGCTTCACACTAATGAATTGATCCATTTATATTGATCACCCCAGTATTGAATAATAATAATAAAATCGAAAGGGTTTGTTTAGTCGAGGGGGGTCGAACTAGGTGTATGCAATAGAATTCCAACTTCCTTTGGTGGATGGTGGGAAAAAACAATTTCTATAGTCCGATTGGGTCTACGATACAAATAGTGGGTTTACGTTATAGACGAAACACATGTATATGTGAGATTAGATATTAACTAGTTATATCTGAACTAAGTTATATCTAAAAGATATATCGAATCTGCCTTACTATGATGTATATGTGAATTTCGATAAGGATTGAAATAGAAATCGTTCCCTTTCGCCTATAAATATGAAAAATATGAATTGAATATTGAATCAAGAAAGAGATTCAATCAAGAAAAACAAAATGAAGAATGGTTCATAACCAATAAAGACATGGAAAAGCAAAAGTCGTAGGGATTTACAAAAACTCGTAGATAGGAACTCAAAAATAGATATCGAAGTAGTTCTGATGATTCAATCTTCAATAGTATTATTATACTTCAACTCATTTCAATTCGTAGCTCTTAGTTACTTCGACTGGATGAATCTTAACGATGGCATAATTAAGTCATAGTTTTTTGGTTGATTGTATCATTAAGTATCATTAACTATTTTTTTTTTTTTTTTGGTACGAGGAATTTATCATGAATCCACTGATTTCTGCCGCTTCTGTGATTGCTGCTGGGTTGGCCGTCGGTCTTGCTTCTATTGGACCTGGGGTTGGTCAAGGGACTGCTGCGGGTCAAGCTGTAGAAGGCATTGCGAGACAGCCCGAGGCAGAGGGAAAAATACGAGGGACTTTATTGCTTAGTCTGGCTTTTATGGAAGCTTTAACAATTTATGGATTAGTTGTAGCATTAGCGCTTTTATTTGCGAATCCTTTTGTTTAATATTTCATCTTAATCCTATAAGATAATAAAAATACGTATTTTTATTATTGTTTTTATTATTGTTCTGGGCTTGATGCTTCCTTTTTCGAATTAATATCAAGAGTTAACTACTACAATTACTTTTATTCGTTGGGACAATAACCCATGGGAAGGAATGATTTGAGGATGAGGAATTATCATACTGATTCACTTTCGTCCTTCCCCCTCGATTTATTCCTTCCCCTTCTTAGTCCAATAGAACCTTTTTTGAGGTGGAAGAGAAAAATAAAAAAAAAAAAAAAGAAATAAAATCGACAAATAGAGAATTAGTCTATTTTATTTATAAAATTATAAAAGGAGATCATATGAAAAATGTAACCGATTCTTTCCTTTTCGTGGGTCACTGGCCATACGCCGGGAGTTTCGGGTTTAATACCGATATTTTAGCAACAAATCCAATAAATCTAAGCGTAGTCCTTGGTGTATTGCTTTTTTTTGGAAAGGGGGTGTGTGCGACTTGTTTATTTCAAGAATAAACTGGATCCAACCCGCTGCACTTTTTTTGTTATAAGGGTGCATGATCCCGCGAATTACTTTTGAATAAATGAAGAAATCCTCTTTCAGAACCATAGCATTTCGTGATTCATTGGTAAATCAACTTTGATTCTCTCTTAACCAATAAGATGGGACTAGGAATATGGTTAAAG